CGATTATAAATGAATTTTCCAGCATTTGACTCCGTACTACTGAAAGATTTAACCGCACGTTTGAAAAATATCCCAAAAAGTGAAATGAATGCTCGAATAATTGGTTTATATGGATCGTTCCTGGTTGAGACCAAACATCAAAATGACATTGCCATAAATGGATAAGATAGTATTTCCATTTATTCATCAAAAGGGGCACATTCTTTGAAACCAGAATGGATTTTCCTCGATATCTAACATAATGAATGAAAGGATCCTTGAAGAATGATAAGGTAGACGAAAAATCCTTAGCAAAGACTTCTACAAGATGTTCTATTTTTGCATAGAAATAGATTCGCTCAAAAAGAATGCTAAAAGATATTAATCGTAAATGAGAGGATTTGTTATGTAGAAAAAGGAAGATAGATTCGTATTCACATACATAAAAATTATATAAGAACAAGAAAAATCTTGGATTACTTTTTGAAAAAGTAGAAATCGAGTTTTTTGGAGTAATAAAAGTATTCCAATTACAATACTCATAAAGAAAGAACCTTAATAAATGAAAGAAAGGGGCATCTTTCACCCAGTATCGAAGGGTTTGAACCAAGATTTCCAGATAGATAGGATAGGGTATTCGTACATTTGACACATAATTTAAATATGTAAATTTATCCTCGAAAAATGGAAAAATTGAATGAATTGATCGCAAATTATTATAAGATTTTACGATTTCTGCCTCCTCTAAGGAAGAACTTAATTGTAGGGAAAATGGAATTTCCACGACGACGGCAAAAACCTCTGATATTTTTTGAGAATACAAATTCTTCTTATACCCAAATTGATTTTTGTTAGAATCATTAGCAGAAATAATCAAATGATTCTGTTGATACATTCGAGTAATTAAACGTTTTACAATTAATAAACTAGATTTATTGTCATAACCTACATTTTCCACCAAAATTGATCTATTTATATTTAAATCATGACCATAAGCGAGTCCATAAATATACTCCCGAAAAATAAGTGGGAATAGGAAGTCCTGCTGGCGAGATCTATCTAGTTCTAAATATACTTGATATTCTTCCATTTTTGAAATTCAATTTGGTCAAAGGATCAGGGATTCATTGGATTATCAAATGATACATAGTGCGATACAGTCAAAACAGAGTATTCTATATTCGAATTAGAATCAAAAATGAATATGAAGAGATACCTAGAAAACAAGTAAAACCCATCAACGGACTCTCTCTCCTCGCTTTTTCCATCTAATTGTTCTAGGATAACAAGCTAGTTAGAAATCCTTTATTTTCTCAGCCCAATCGCTCTTTTGATTTTGGAAAAAAAAAAGAATATCTTTATCAATATACTCTTTCTTCTACACATTTATCGCCACCTCATAATGGAGAATAGCTAATAGTTAGGACTCATAACAAAAATCAATAATCCATTCGTGGGAAAAGCTTTTCCCCCATCAAGCACTAATCTATTTTTAACATACAATTAGATGGGGGAATCATTCAAATTCAAAATGAAAACTCGTTGCTTTTTGTTTCCCTATAATTGGAGCCGCCAAGCTCTATCCCTTTATTAATTCAACCCAACTGAATTTTTTTTGTTTCGAGCCAAAGAATTCAAAGAAAAATTTTGGCCGGATCCAATAAGAATGAAATATTTTTTGAATTCGCCATTGATACGACATGCTGCTTTTTCCATTCATTCCTTTCTGGATCAGTCGTGGTCTTACAAACTCTACCGATGGTATGGACGAACCAATTGCTTCATAGAAATGTGTAAAAAATTGAATCGCGCTTAAAAGCCGAGTACTCTACCATTGAGTTAGCAACCCTACTAAAATTAAGAAAATAGGATGTGTAGATCCAATCGCAATAAAAAGGAAAAAAAAAAGATTGAATTGTCTAATAAAATATGACATTAAAATAGAAAAATAGAAAGAAAAAAAATTCAAAATGTCGAAGGCGAATCGATTCTGAACATACAAATGAACAGATCAGATGAAAATAAAAGAAATTTTCTCAAATAAAAAAGAAAATCCAAAATTATAGATCACCTCTTTGTTTTCTTTGTTTACTATGTTATACATTTTTATTTTTTTTTTCTATTTACCTTTTTTACCTTTGAATCAAAAAAGAACTTCTTGTTTGTATCACAGAAAATACAACGAACCCACTATTTGATGAAGTAAAAAAAAAAGCATATGGAACGGTAACGTGAATAAATGGATCGATTTATTCACGATCGGATTATATTTGTTTGAGACACTGTTGTCAATATTAGTGTTGAAAAAAGAATACAATCAAGAAAACAAACGAACGAATTAAAATTAGAAGATGAAATCTTAATATTCTATTTATACTTAATATTTAATTATATTATTAATTATAAATTTTTAATTATAAATTTATTATTATTTCTATTATTATTTAATTTAATTTTCTATTTAATTATTATGTTATAATTATGAATTTAAAATAGAAATTCTATTCTAAACTAAAAAATT